GTCGTGAATTCTAATGCGGCAGATCTAATTCTCTATCTGCATGGCCAAATCAATAATTCAAGTCACACACTCCCATAATCCGCCTTATTTTTTTTTCGTAAAATTAACTTCAACTATTTCTATCAAAATACTTAAGATATTTGTATACTGCAAAGTTGAAGAGAAGTATCCAAATGACATGTCTTATTTTATAATAACCCATGTTTGTAGCAATGAAATACCACAACCTACCCGATATGATATCTGAGAATTCTAATTTTCTATGATAAGCCTTCCCTATAAAGGACCAGAAATACCTTGCTTACGTATCATTGGAAAGTGCATTAACATAAATACAGCAGTAAGAAGAGGCAGTACAAAGGTATGTAAACTATAAAAACGAGTCAAAGTGGATTGCCCCACACTAGCACTTCCACGTAATAACTCCACTAAAGGGGATCCTATTACCGGAATCGCTTCAGGTACACCTGTCACAATTTTGACTGCCCAATAACCGATTTGATCCCAAGGTAAAGAATAACCGGTTACACCAAATGATGCAGTCAATACAGCCAAAACCACACCTGTGACCCAAGTTAATTCACGGGGTTTTTTAAATCCACCCGTGAGATACACACGAAATACGTGCAGGATCATCATTAGAACCATCATACTTGCTGACCATCGATGAACTGATCGGATTAACCAACCAAAGTTGGCCTCCGTCATTATATATTGAACGGAGGAAAAAGCCTCTGTAACGGTTGGTCGGTAGTAAAAAGTCATAGCAAAACCGGTAGCAACTTGTACTAAAAAACAAGTAAGTGTAATTCCTCCTAAACAATAAAATATGTTGACGTGAGGAGGAACATATTTACTCGTTATATCATCCGCAATTGCCTGAATCTCAAGACGTTCCTCAAACCAATCATATACTTTATTGAGATAGGTAACTAGCCTGACCCCCCCTCTGAGAACCGTATATGAAAATTTCATCTCATACGGCTCAAGCAGAAACACACAAATTTTCAACGGATATTAGAAAAAAAAAAAGGCTCAAAACTTCATCAGCACAGGATTGTATCAATTTGCCTTGAAGATATTAAATAAGAAAAATCCAGAATTTCTTCTTTGTGATGATAATGCCAAAAAATCTCAAGTGGGCTCATCTGTCGTTCTTTCCCTTATGTTGATCATAAGAGGCCTCTTGACTTTTCTCTTCCCTATTTTTTATTTATTTTACTAGTAAAATAATAAATATTTATAGTGGTTTTCTAATAGAAATTATCTTGTTGCGATCCTATGAATCAGTTCAATTAAAACCTTAGATTCATACTAGAGCCACGATGATTGAGTCTCAAGCTAAACAAAAGAAAAGGCAAGGGTTCTTCGAATAAGAACCGCTTGATGATCATTTATTGAATTGGTGTAATGACTCGACAAAATCGAGAGAAAAAAAGTTGTCTTTTGGGCAAACAAAATTGGAAAGAAGAAAAGTTCTTTTTTTATTAAGAACTACTTGAATTTTTTTTTTTCAGTCTGGTTGCGAGGTCTAAATAGTAAGTATGAATCATAGTTCCATTTTTTTTTTTTCTTGATCCACTCTATGTATTTCGTGTTCCAGATACTAGAATAAATAATATCCGACGAATTAGAATCATTTTGATAGAGAGAACAGGCCCTTTCTATGTATTATCAATAGGATCAATTCTAACAAGTCACACACTCATATTCCAGAGATACCAAAACAAAAAAATCCACGGTCGAACTACCAGAATGTTTAGAAATGTGGAACTTAAAGCAGAAAGGCCTTTTTTGGATGGAAAAACTATGACTTCGTAGTTTTAGTTAGTAGAAACCTAAGTGACTAAAATTCCGTCCAGTAAAACAGAAGAATTATAAATTTCTAAAATGATAGATAAGAATATCGCGAATAAAGCCATTGCAACCCCCATAAAAGGAGTAGTCCCCCAACCCGGAGCGACTTTCCCATATTCCGAATTCAAGGGTTTCAATAAACTACCTGCGCCAGTTCGTTTTGGTCTAGGTCTAGAACTATCTTCGACGGTTTGTGTAGCCATAAATTCTATTTAATCATTGGTGTTGACTTTGTATACTATTCCGTTGTAGTTGTAAATACACGATCTTTATCATAGATCCATTGTAATCTTGAAATTCTATAAAAATGGAAACAGCAACTTTAGTCGCCATCTTCATATCTGGTTTACTTGTAAGCTTTACCGGGTATGCCTTATATACCGCGTTTGGGCAACCCTCTCAACAATTAAGAGATCCATTCGAAGAACATGGGGACTAATTGAAGTAAGAAGTCTCCCAGCTGGGAGACTTCTTACTTCAATTAAATTATTTCATTTTTTAGTCGGAACCTTAGGTGGTTCTCGGAAGAAGATAGCGAAAAAAATTATCCCTAAAGTCGAAACTAAAAGGAACGTATAAACCAATGCTTCCATAGATTCGATCGTGGTTTATTTACAATTATAACTTCCACACCTATTCACTTGTCATTTGGGATCATTTCCCATATAAAAAAAAGAATCAAAGAAAGGACAGGAGATGTTTCCCATATCAAATCAAAAAAGGGAGGCTAAAGATACCATACCATGGCAATGTGGTATCAGATTGTCTGTCTTCTTGTAGTTGGATCCCCCACTTTTTGGAATGTTCCAAATTCCACTTGAGCATCCAAGTCTGGATCAATACCAGCAAAAACATCTCGGAACAAGGTTCGAGCGCCATGCCAAATGTGCCCGAAAAAGAAGAGCAAAGCAAAGGTAGCGTGACCAAAAGTGAACCAACCCCTTGGACTGCTTCGAAAAACACCATCTGATTTCAAAGTAGCTCGATCTAATTCAAAAATTTCTCCTAATTGGGCGCGCCTCGCATATTTTTTTACAGTAGCAGGATCAGAATAACTTACTCCATTAAGTTCGCCACCATAGAACTCCACCGTTACGCCTACTTGTTCAACGCTATATTTGGATTCTGCTCGTCTAAAAGGAACGTCTGCTCTCACAATTCCCTCTTCATCTACCAAAACTACCGGAAATGTTTCAAAAAAAGTAGGCATACGACGTACAAAAAGTTCGCGCCCTTCTTTATCTCTAAAGACGGGATGTCCTAACCATCCAACAGCTATTCCATCCCCATTGTCCATTGAGCCTGCTCTGAATAATCCCCCCTTTGCCGGATTATTACCAATATAATCATAAAAAGCTAATTTTTCGGGAATTTTAGACCAAGCTTCTGATAAACTAAGATTTTCGGCTAACCCATCACTAACTCTTCGATATATTTCTTGCTGAAAGTATCCTTGATCCCACTGATAACGAGTAGGTCCAAATAATTCGATTGGGGTAGTTGCCGATCCATACCACATAGTTCCGGCAACTACGAAAGCTGCAAAAAAAACAGCAGCGATACTACTGGAAAGTACAGTCTCAATATTGCCCATACGTAATCCTTTGTATAGACGTTGAGGCGGACGGACACTAAGATGGAATAGGCCCGCTAATATGCCCAGTGTACCCGCAGCAATATGATGCGAAGCTATTCCTCCCGGAACAAAAGGATCAAAACCTTCCGCACCCCACGCAGGATTTACAGCTTGTACTTTTCCTGTTAGTCCATAAGGATCGGACACCCATATCCCAGGACCATACAAACCGGTTACATGAAATGCACCAAAGCCAAAACAAGCCACCCCTGCAAGAAATAAATGAATTCCAAAGATCTTGGGTAAATCCAAAGAAGGTTTTCCCGTCCGCTCATCACAGAATATTTCTAGGTCCCAATATACCCAATGCCAGATAGCTGCCAAGAAACACAAACCAGAAAACACAATATGCGCACCTGCCACACCTTCATAACTCCAAATACCCGGATTCGTTATAGTTCCTCCTGAAATACTCCAACCACCCCACGAATTGGTTATTCCTAAACGAGTCATGAAGGGGATAACGAACATACCTTGTCTCCACATTGGATCCAGAACAGGATCAGAGGGATCAAAAACTGCTAATTCGTATAAAGCCATCGAGCCAGCCCAACCAGAAACTAGAGCTGTATGCATTATATGCACCGAAAGCAATCGACCCGGATCATTCAATACGACAGTATGAACACGATACCAAGGCAAACCCATGGAAATACCCCTTTAGCAAAGAAAAATAGACACGATGTCGTTTTATTTTATCGCATTGGAAAAGACTATCCATATCCTATGTACCTAACCCTTCTAGGGGATTCTGTGTCAGAAAGCGTGCATATTTATTTCATTTCATTAAAAATAAGAAGCCAATTCTGTTTGTAAGAAGAAAGAGAAGCAGATCTATTCTATACTCGATAAGTGCCAATATGCAACGGGTAGCTTGGGCTATTTCGAAAAACGAAGAATAGATCCCTAATCCCTCTTTGTTTATCATTCGAATCACAGATTCCTTTTTCTTTATTCAATCTGTCTTCCCTTCCTTATATGTATAATTTTTCAATCTATGTATCATTTCAATCCATGTATTAATAGAATCTATAGTATTCTTATAGAATAAGAAAAAAATGAAAATAATAAACTGCAGATTCTTTCTTTCGCTTCCATTCTTAAGTTTCCATATTAAAGTGTAGTTTTCTTACTTAAATCTAATAATATTAATCTAATATGCCCATTGGTGTTCCAAAAGTACCTTACCGGATTCCCGGAGATGAAGAAGCGACTTGGGTTGACTTATACAATGTTATGTATCGAGAAAGGACACTTTTTTTAGGTCAAGAGATTCGTTGCGAGATCACGAATCATATTACAGGTCTCATGGTATATCTCAGTATAGAAGATGGAATTAGTGATATTTTTTTGTTTATAAACTCCCCCGGCGGGTGGTTAATCTCAGGAATGGCAATTTTTGATACAATGCAAACGGTGACACCAGATATATATACAATATGCCTCGGAATAGCCGCGTCCATGGCCTCCTTCATTCTGCTTGGAGGAGAACCCACTAAACGTATAGCATTCCCTCACGCTAGAATTATGCTTCACCAACCGGCTAGTGCTTATTATCGGGCAAGGACACCTGAATTTTTACTGGAAGTGGAAGAATTACACAAAGTTCGCGAAATGATCACAAGGGTTTATGCACTAAGAACAGGCAAACCTTTTTGGGTTGTATCCGAAGACATGGAAAGGGATGTTTTTATGTCAGCAGACGAAGCCAAAGCTTATGGACTTGTTGATATTGTAGGGGATGAAATGATTGACGAGCACTCCGATACTGATCCAGTATGGTTTCCAGAAATGTTTAAGGATTGGTAGTGGCTGAATTTCTTGTAAATTTATCGGGTTTTATGCAATTTTTTAGAAAATAGAAATACTTCATGATGATGAATCATCAGGTTAAGATCGATCTAAACCAATCCATTTTTTCTATATACATACAACATGCCAACGGTTAAACAACTTATTAGAAATGCAAGACAGCCAATACGAAATGCTAGAAAAACGCCCGCGCTTAAGGGATGTCCTCAGCGTCGAGGAACATGTGCTAGGGTGTATGTGCGACTCGTTCAGATCATGAGTTCAAACAAATAAGACAATTTTTGAAATATCCATGATCGGTACCAATGAATAGGATAGAGCTTCTCTCTCCTAGATTTCTATGGTATATGGAATTTATGGTTTCCTTTGGTGCAAATCCAATCATCTAGATTGGAAGAAGCAATTCCCCCATTGGTAGCAAATGGTTATCGATTAAGCGGAGGAAATAGTAATAAAAAGAAAAGGCTTATGCTCTTTTATCTTAAAAGAACGGACTAAAGGGTCAGCTACTTAGCCAACTTTCATAATTAAATACCGTCACTGTATGAATAACTCTTATTTATTGTGAAAAGAGCGATTTACTCTAGAATGGATAGGTAGAGCCAAAGACTGTGAACTATACAAGTTCACAATACCTTTTGATGAAAGAAAGGGCTCCGGTGTATAGAGAGGGCCTCACCGTTTAAAAGAGAACCATAGAAACGATGGAACCCACTGTTTTTTTAGTATCGTTAGAATTTGTTATTTCTATGCGAAATAACTGAAGGGGATAGAATAAAAAATCGTGGTTGGGAAGGTTATAGTAGCAAAAGCCATTGGAATATATATTTTATATATCGGAATAATCCGTTTTGTTATTAATGGGAAAAAGAACCGTTAAAAGAAGACAAATCATTAGTTATTCATTAAGGTTAATTTGATTCAATGACCAGAGTTCCACGAGGATATATAGCTCGGAGACGACGAACAAAAATGCGTTCATTTGCCTCAAACTTTAGAGGGGCTCATTTAAGACTTAATCGAATGATTACTCAACAAGTAAGAAGAGCTTTTGTTTCTTCTCATCGAGATAGAGGCAGGCAAAAGAGGGATTTTCGTCGTTTGTGGATCACTCGGATAAACGCAGCAACACGGATATATAAAATATTCGATAGTTATAGTAAATTAATACACAATCTGTACAAAAAGGAATTGATTCTTAATCGTAAAATGCTTGCACAAGTAGCTGTATTAAATCCAAATAATCTTTACACGATTTCCAATAAAATAAAGATCATCAATTAAAGGGACAAAAAGTAATATACAGGAATAATTAAAACCGAATTCCCGGAGAGGGAACTCCGGGAAGATACAATAAATTAAAATTAAGTGGTAGGAATCAACGAGCATGTTGCAATAAATAAAAAACTATTTATTTTTTCCCATTTTTTTCTTTTCTTATAACAAACAAGAGAATCTAAACTGGATTACTTTATTTATATATGAGTCTGACCCTTTCGAATAAAACATCAACAATCGGAACTTAAGCTCCGATTGTTGTTTCTTAAATTCTGGTTGGAGTTTCTTAAATTTCGATTGGAATTGAACTTTTGTGTTAATTGAGGAATATGTCTATTTTTTCTGTGTCTAGGACCAGTAATTATTGAAATTGACTGGGCTTGAAATTGCTTCTCATTTTCATAATTACGAAATGGTAAGAAAGATAAAATACGAGCCTGTTTTATAGCAAGAGTAATTAATCGTTGTTGTTTCAAGGTTAATCGATTTATTCGTCTGGATAATATTTTTCCTTGTTCACTAATAAATCGATTAATTAAGCTCATGTTTCTATAATCAATTCGGTCCCCCGGACCAATTCGGGAACGCCTACGAAAAGTTTGTTTGGATTTACGAAAAGGTTGTTTAAATTTACGAAAAGGTTGCTTGGATTTAGGAAAAGTTTGTTTGGATTTACGAAAAGGTTGCTTAGATTTACGAAAAGGTTGTTTAGATATATACATTATTTATTCCTTATTTTATAATTTGAAAAATAAAAAAATGGATTTCTTTATTTTATTAATTTTGGATCCAGAAGAAGTAGTCTTTCTTTGGTCCATATATTATTTGATTCATATACTATGATATATATAAACCTCTATACATATGAAATAATATTTACCTAAAGTGAATTGAAATAATAAATAATATCTACCTAAAGTGAATTTTTATTTTGTATTCTATCTCTGTTCTATATATTAAATAATAAATTAATAAATTCTTACTCTTTCTATTCTTTAGAAAAAAAAAAAACCACGATGCTCCTATTTCTTTATTTCATTATGAGTCGTATGCTTGCGGCAATAACGACAAAATTTTCTTAATTCTAATTGTCCGGGTGTATTGTGGCGATTCTTTTGAGTACTATATCTAGAAATCCCCGTCGATTCCTTATTGGTACCCTTTCGAACACAACTGATACACTCCAAAATCACTCTTATTCTAACATCTTTGCCCTTGGCCATGAACCTCCTTTCCCTTTTTTGATCGACTTAACTTAATTCTCATACCTGTTCTTTTATTCTTCTCTATTGGATCCGAAAAAGAAGAATAAAATCCAATAGAATGAATAAAAAATGGAGAAATAATTAAAGAATACAATCCTTTCATTTAAGTAGCAAGCCCGGCTTTGAATTTGTAAGTCCTGACTTAGCTTGGATACCGCTTTTAATTAAATTTATCTTCCAAAATGAGATTTACAAAATTTTTGCTAACTCTGAGGTTCAACCCAATCCATCTTTTCTTTCTTTTTGATTCGTATACTAAAAAATGAAAGAAAATTTTCGTCATGTCATGAAGAATTCTCCCTCTCGTATAGGAATAAATAGAATTAAAAAAAAGGGAATGACAAAGCATCTGGGAATAAACGATTAATTTCTATCAATAAACCTGCTAAAGCCCCAAACCATAGAGTACTTAGCACGGGTGCTACAGAGAGATATGTTTTTATATCCCGCATTGAAAATCCTCCTTCCTTATTAGAATACATATATGATCAGATACTCTTGCCCAAGATCGTTTGTATTTCTTTATTTAGGCGAAATTCCTAACTAAAAAAACAAAATCAATATTCTATATATATATAGAATGAACCATATAGACGAGATTTTCCTATCCCTAAAAAAGAAAAAGATGACCCCTTCTTCCTATACATTACTAAGCAATAGTAATCTTTCTTTTATAGGTGAAATTCAACTGGATTTTCGATATATACCCTTCCTTGATTATATGAGACCAAAAACAAGAAATGACAAGAAAGTTGTATATAGATAGAGAAATAGAAGAAAATTACGATGTGGAAAACAAGAAAGGAATTGTGTACAATGGCATTGTACAACAATTTGGAAGAGGGATGTAGCGCAGCTTGGTAGCGCGTTTGTTTTGGGTACAAAATGTCACAGGTTCAAATCCTGTCATCCCTACCTATTACTTCTCTCTTCTTTATAGACAGTAGCGCGGAGATCAATTAAAGTGTATATAACTTGAATTTGTGGATACTATACGTACGTGAGCCACGTTAGGAGTAGAAAACGATTTTCTTTTTGAAAGCGCTCTTAGTTCAGTTTGGTAGAACGCGGGTCTCCAAAACCCGATGTCGTAGGTTCAAATCCTACAGAGCGTGATTCTATCTATCTTATGTCGAAACAGAGTAAAATAATTAAAAAAAAGTCGAATTACAACTCCAATTGGACCTCCTCTCTAGTCTGGAGGAGGTCAATCAAAAAAGAAATAGTACTCAATTAAAGATCCAACTGATCCCCACGCCTGTATTGTAAATACGCAGTCACGAATAATCCCGCTAAAGTAATAGGGATTAGGCCTAAGACGATTCCAAATAGAAAAACTTCAATCATTTCGATTTGTTCGAGGGTATAAAAAAAGAGGTACGATCTATCTCTAAATAATAGTCTAAATTATCCACGAATCTCAATGACAAAAAAAAGAATTGGTAATTCGCGTGGAAAAAGGTCCTATAATATCAGGAATCCAAAAGAAAGATTCTTATTTTCTGACTTATTCATTCAATTCATTTCAAATAAGACGTATCTTGTTCAAGCCAATAAATAGAGCTGGGGTTATAGTTAAAGCAGCCAGTAGAAAACCGAAATAACTAGTTATAGTAAGCATGAAGGGGTTAAAATCCAATTTTTTTTTACTACACTCCATATGTTGGTAAAGCACTTACCTAAGTTATGGAAAATTCCTAATTGATCGGTTATTTTAGATAATACTAAAAAACAAGATAGAGGGAGATACAGAAGTGGAAAAGAAAATCGATTCATCAGATGGGAATGGGACATGAGTCCCTAATTCCGAATCAAGAGATTTATTGTGGAATCTGTTAGTTAAGTAAAGTAATAATATTAAGAACTAGATAATCTAAACCCGTTAAAAAAAAAAAATTGGATTTTTTAGGAATTTTGGAATAAAAGATAAATAAAGAATGGAATTTGAAAAAAGTTCTTTCTATTTCAGATTATTTCTTTTTCAAATTGTATTCCTTATGGAATAAGAGGAGAAGAAAACCATTCTGCGACTCCCAAAGGTCCCCCTGAAAAAGGGAAAAATTGACTTTTTTTTTATTTATTCTTTTATCTTTTTCTTTTAAGTTCTATCTTCTGTCTCTCTCTATTTCATCTCGTAAAGTTACATGCTTGC